GATTGTATCGAAAGCCCCAAGGACGCCATATTCTAGGAGCCCAAACTATGTGATTGAATAAATCCTCCTCTATCCGTTGCGGGTCGAGGACTCCTTCTTCAAACTCCGATTTGTATTGTTCGTAGAGAAATCTCTGATCAACGATAGACCAAGATCCATTTTGCATAATATCTAAGGGATTCCTTGCTTCGGGCCGAAGAAGCAATGTCACTCGATCATTATCAAACTGGCTGCAATCTTTTTCTGTCCGTGAGGATCCCACCAGAGTGCCTTCTACTTCTAATAGGCCATGAACTAGATCAGAATCATTCTCAACGAGTCCATAAGAAGTGATCCCGTTTTTTTCATCGAGTTCGGGTAGAGACCAAAGGTCTTGAGCGACCGATCCGGCCGAACAACTCAAAAGATAAAGAAGTATCGTTAATTTCTTCATGCTCGTTCCAAGTTCGAGGTACCATTTGTACAAATAAGAATCCCCTTCGTTACATGATTTCTTCTTCATATAGATAGATATAGGATCTATGGAGCAATTACTTAGAAGTACATTTTGTGCAACAGCCCTTCCTATCTGATAGAACAGGATCCCATGATCCTGAACCGATCTTACCTGGGATCGCAAATCCCAAGTTTGTCTATGAAGAGCAGATCTAATTAGATTAGTGTCTATAATTGATTTCTTCTGTGTAATACTAATCGATAGGGCCTCATCGGTAAGTGATGCAAGATCTCGTACATTGGAACCCATGGTTATGGCCTCGAATCCATTAGTAAGGAACATTTTCTTTTCCAAGCGAAATCCCCTAGTATATGAAAGAGTGAAAAAGTGCTTTCGTTGTTGTGGAATAAGAAGCCTTCGTAGCTTAATGCATGTATTTAATTTATTCGGAGCTATTAGAGCGGGATCCACTTTTTGGGGAATATGAGTCGAAGCAATAACAAGAATATTTCTATTGGAACATCTTTCACAATCCCTGGAGAGATAGTTCAGTAATAGACCGAGGGATAAATAATTCGACTCATTCACATCCAGATCATGAATGTTTGGAATCCATATTATGCAAGGAGACATTGCTTTTGCTAATTCGAATTGAAGGGTGATATAAAAACGGTCTATTTCCGGCATCATATCCATAGTTAGCGCATTCATCATAGTTAGAAGCTCCAGCTTCGTATCAAGGTCCCGGTCGATATCGTCACTATCATCAATATCGTCACTATCATCAATAAGAAAGCCCTTAGGCTTGTTATCCAGGAACTTGTTCAGAAATACTGTAATGAAAGGAACATAGGAGTTTGTCGCTAGGTATTTGACCAAATAGGATCGTCCAGTTCCTATAGAACCTATCACTAAAATACCCCTAGAGAGGGCTAAGCGGAGCGAAAAAGGTTTTCCATGAGATGGGAAATGAAAACTATTAGCCCCACAGGAGATTTGTGAATAAGTGATTTTCTGATAATGAGCAAGGAATATCCGTCTTTCTGCTAAACAGGATGTATTGAACTCATAATTCATTAGATACTTTTTATGAATGTCAACTAAGTATCGTAAGTAAATTGCTCCCGGTTGTTCAATCATTTGATAACCAGAGTCCTTCTTTGCTAAATGATCATTATGAGTCAGACTCAATAGAATTTGATCAATCCTTTTTTCTGTCGTTAAGGCGGAGAACTGAACCAAGAATTCTCTGTCTTTATCATCAATCAAATCACTGTTCGAGACCCAGGATTCTATTTTATCATCAATCCAATCACCGTTCACCTTTTTTCTTTTTCTTATCAATGAATAAGTCTCTTTACTTGTATGACTTAGATGTCTCGTATTTCTGGAAAAAGCGATTCGATTGATGGGATTTGGTATGATACTTATGAAATCGATCATATTGATGAGATTGATATTCAAATATTTATTCTTAGAACGTATTGATTTGACCCCATAAGTGGGACCGCCACCCCCTAGCATGTTGCCCCCAGAAGCAGAACCCCGTATTTCTTCTAGAGAATCTCCTAATTGTTCCCGAGCAACTAGAAAGAGATTCTTTAACCAGAAAGAATTCAGTTCAGATGTATCAGATGTAGGATACCTATCCAGAAGTTTTCGCAACTCAATCATGTATGATGGAATCATCAAAGATTTTACCCTTTCGAACTCTGTCTGTAACTCACTATAGGCTGGAGAAACAAAAAGAAGATGTGTACGAACGAGATATCCAGCAACAAGAAAAAGGAAAAGGATTGAATAGAGGAACTCCCGAACATTTGGCGATCTCAGATGTGTCGATATCAATGGTGACTCATTATTTCGATGAAATATTTCTTTGGACAGAAGAAGATTATGTAAACACTTACTCGAAATCTCACTTATCAGATTCCATTGTGGAAGATACAATTTTTTATGAAGAATTTGCCATGATATATCTAATCCATGCATAATATCATGAAAAACAGATAAAAATTTTTGGCTGCTACTTAGTATCGGCAATAGGCCTGAAAAAGTATCTAA